TACTCATCTCCAAAAATTTGAACAGAAAAAAAAAACATTATCAAAAAAAATGGGTTATTTCTTGACTTTAATCAATCAACTTGTTAGAGAAAGGGAATCAAATTTAAATTTAAAAAGATATTTTTTATTTTCAGAACAAGAAAGAGTTGAGTTTGAAAAGGAAACAAACCTTTTCCAATTTTTATTCAATACAATTATAACCGATACTAATAATAAAAAAAGAAATAAAAATATTATTGGAATAAAAGAAATGAGTAAAAAGTTACCTCGATGGTCGTATAAATTAATCAATGAATTAGAACAACAGGAAGGAGAAGGTGAAGAAGAAGTACCCATTGATCATGAGATTCGTTCAAGAAAATTCAAACGTGTAGTAATTTTTAGTGATAACGAGCAAAATAGTGATACTACTAATAAAGATACTAACAACCCCGATCAAACAGACGAAGTGGCTTTAATACGCTATTCACAACAATCGGATTTTCGGAGAGACATAATCAAAAGCTCTATCCGAGCACAAAGACGTAAAACAGTTATTTGGGAACTCTTTCAAGCAAATGTGCATTCTCTTCTCTTTTTAAACAGAATAGACAAATGGAGTTTTTTTTCTTTTGATACCTCAGGACTAATGAAACTCATTTTTCGAAACTGGATGAGAGAGGGAGCAGAAATAAAAATTGCAGATTATACAGAAGAAGAGAGAAAAGAAGAAAAAAAAAAAGAGAAGGACAAAAAAGAAGAAAACAAAAGAAAGGAGAAAGCACGAATAGAAATAGCAGAAGCTTGGGATACGATTCCATTTGCGCAAGTAATAAGGGGTTTAATGTTAATAACTCAATCAACTGTTAGAAAATTTATTCTATTACCTTCATTAATAATAGCTAAAAATATTGTCCGTATGCTACTATTGCAATTTCCTGAATGGTCTGAAGATTTAAAGGAATGGAAGAGAGAAATACATATTAAATGTACTTATAATGGTGTTCAATTATCAGAACGAGAATTTCCAAAAAATTGGTTAGTAGACGGCATTCAGATAAAAATCCTATTTCCTTTCTGTCTAAAACCTTGGCACGGATCTAAACTAAGGTATTCTTATCTAGATCAAATGAAAAAAAAAGGTAAAAAAGATGCTTTTTGTTTTTTAACAGTTTGGGGAATGGAAACTGAAATCCCTTTTGGTTCTCCCCGAAAAAGGCCTTCCTTTTTTGAACCCGTTTTAAAGAAACTCGAAAAAACACTTGTAAATTTAAAAAAAAAATCCTTTTTAATTTTACAAGTTTTAAAAGCAAGAACAAAATTCTTTCTAACTATCTTAAAAAAAACAAAGGAAAGGTTTAGCAAAAATATTCTATTTTTAAAACTAATAATAAAAGAAATCTCAAAAATAAATATATTTATATTTAGTAGATTGAAAGAAGTAGATAAATCAAGCGAAACTAAAAAAGCAAACGATTCTATAATGGGTAATCAAATAATTAATAAATCTATGAATCAAATTAGATCTAGAAATTGGACAAATTTTTTACTAACAGAAAAAAAAATGAATGGTCTAACTGATAGAACAAGTACAATTAGAAAAAAAATAGAAAGAATTACAAAAGAAAAAAAAAAAGTGACTCCAGGAAGAAATGTTAGTTCTAATACTAATAGTTGTAATGCTAAAAGATTTCAATTAACAAAAACGCTTTGGCAAATATTAAAAAGACGTAGTACTCGATTAATCCGTAAATTTTATTTTTTTATAAAATTTTTCATTGAAAAGATATACATAGATATCCTTCTATCTATCATTAATATTCCCAGAATAAATACAAAACTTTTTCTTGACTCAACAAACAATTTTATTGAGAAACCTATTTCCAATACTCAAAAAAATAACGAAAAAAGTAATAAAACCAATCAAAATACGATTGACTTTATTTCAACTATACAAAAGCCCTTTTATAATATTAGTAATAATAATTCACAGAATTTTGATGAATTATCTTCCCTCTCACAAGCATATGTATTTTACAAATTATCACAAGTTCAAGTTCTTAACTTGTTTAAGTTAAGATCTATTCTTGAATATCACGGAACATCTTTTTTTCTTAAAACTTCAATCAAAAATGATTTTGGCAGACAAGGAATAATTGATTCTAAATTCAAAGATAAGAAACTTCCGAACTTGAAAAAAAATCAATGGAAAAGCTGGTTAAGAGGTTATTATCAATATAATTTATCCCAGATTAGATGGTCTAAATTAATAGCACAAAAGTGGCGAAATAGCACCAAAAAATGTCGTACAATTCAAAATAAAAATTTAAACAAAGAAGTTTCATATGAAAAAGAACAATTAAGTTATTATAAAAAACAAAGTGATTACGAAATATATTTATTACCAAATCAGAAAGATAATTTTCAAAAATACTATAGATATAATCTTTTATCTTATAGATCTATTAATTATGAGGACCTATCTATTTATAGATCACCATTACAAGTAAATCAAACCCCAAAGAATTCTTATAATTACAATACACAAAAAAGAAAAAATTTTGCTAGATTAGCCTATATATCTATCAATCATTTTCTAGGAAAAAGTGCCGGTATATATATGGAAAAAAATACGGATCGAAAATATTTTGATTGTAAAATTCTCCATTTTTGTTTTAGAAAAAAAGTAGATATTGAAGCTTGGGTCAAGGTCAATACCAACAGGAATCAAAATACTAAGACCGAGGCTCCTAAGTATCAAATAATTGATAAAGTTGATAAAAAAGATCTTTTTTATTTTATGGTTCATCAAAATGAAGAAAGCGATTTATCTAAGAAAAAAAAAAAATGGGATTGGATGGGAATGAATGCGGAAATATTAAGTCATCCTATATCGAATCTAGAGCTTTGGTTCTTCCCAGAATTTTTCCTCTTTTATAATGCATATAAAATAAAACCCTGGCTTATACCAAGCAAATTCCTTTTTTTGAATTTTAATATAAATGAAAGTCTTAGTGAAACTCAAAACATGAATAGAAAACAAAAAGAACTTATACCGTCGAACGAAAAAAAATATTTTGAATTTGAATTCAAGAATAAAAAAGAAAAAGAATTTGAAAATCAAAGAGATCTTAGCTCAAATATACAAAACCAAGAAAACGAGATTGCAGAAACTTATTCGGAATCAGACATGAAAAAACTACAAAAGAAAAAACAATACAAGAGCAATACGGAAGCAGAACTAGATTTCTTCCTGAAAAGATATTTACTTTTTCAATTGAGATGGGATGGTGCTTTGAATCAAAGAATGATCAATAATATCAAAGTATATTGTCTCTTGCTTAGACTGAGAAATCCAAAAAAAATAACCCTATCCTCTATTCAAAGGAGAGAGCTTAATCTTGATATAATGCTGATTAAAAAGAATTTAACTCTTACAGAATTGATGAAAAGGGGGAGATTGATTATCGAACCTTTTCGTCTGTCTGTAAAAAAAGCGGGCCAGCTTATTATGCATCAAACTATAAATATTTCATTAGTTCATAAGAGTAGGCATCGTACTAATCAAAGATACCGAGAGCAAAGATATGCCGATAAGGAGGATTTTGATAAATCCACTCGAAGCCATCTAACTGGAAATAAGCATTTTTATTTGCTTTTCCCTGAAAATATTTTAGCGTCTCGACGTCGTAGAGAATTGAGAATTCAAATTTGTTTCCATTCAAAGAATAGTCAAGGTATGGATAAAAATATAATATTTTGTAATGGGAATAATTTAAAAAGTTCTAGTCAATTTTTGAATGAAAATAAAGATCTTGATAGACAAAAATTAATTAAATTAAAATTCTTTCTTTGGCCCAATTATCGATTAGAAGATTTATCTTGTATGAGTCGCTATTGGTTTGATACAAATAATGGAAGTCGTTTCAGTCTGTTAAGGATACGTATGTACACCACAATTGAAAGGTAATTAATTAAACTTTACGTCTGTACCATATCTGATATATGAAAGCAAACAAATGCACATATAACTTGTCTTACATTTTAGTCTAATATATGATACTAATTTAATGTAATAGGGTATCCATTATTTCTAAAAACGAATCAACAAAATCTTCTTAATTTTAAGATTTAAACAATTTTCTTTTGAAAATGCAAAATAGACTATTGTTTTGTATGCCTATCCGAATGCAAGTTTAATTGGATTGATTCTTTTTATTTAAAAAAGTTAGTTGATTATGTATACCAAATTAAACTAACTCACATTATTCTTACTGATTGGTAAAATTCATATTTGTAAAAAGGGGGGATTATTTTATGGTAAAAAATTCATTCATTTCAGTTATTTCACAAAAAGAAAAAGAAGAAAACCCGGGGTCTGTTGAATTCCAAGTATTCTGTTTTACTAATAAGATACGAAAACTTACTTCCCATTTGGAATTGCACAAAAAAGACTATTTATCTCAGAGAGGTCTGCGGAAAATTTTGGGAAAGCGTCAGCGCCTGCTAGCTTATTTATCAAAAAAAAATAGAGTACGTTATAAAGAATTAATAGGTCAGTTGAATATTCGAGAGATAAAAACCCGTTAATTTGAAAAATTATTTTAATTTTGATGACTCTCTTTTGATTTTCAGCAATTCATGGAAGAATGAATCGGGAAAAAACCTATGACTGCACCGGCTACAAGAAAGGACCTCATGATAGTCAATATGGGTCCTCACCACCCATCAATGCATGGTGTTCTTCGACTCATCCTTACTCTAGATGGTGAAGATGTTATCGACTGTGAACCAATATTAGGTTATTTACACAGGGGGATGGAAAAAATTGCAGAAAACCGAACAATTATACAATATTTGCCTTATGTAACACGTTGGGATTATTTAGCTACTATGTTTACAGAAGCAATAACTGTAAATGCACCGGAGCAGTTAGGAAATATTCAAGTACCTAAAAGAGCTAGTTATATCAGAGTAATTATGTTGGAGTTGAGTCGTATAGCTTCTCATTTGTTATGGCTTGGACCCTTTATGGCAGATATTGGTGCACAGACCCCCTTCTTTTATATTTTTCGAGAAAGAGAATTAATATATGATCTATTCGAAGCTGCCACCGGTATGCGAATGATGCATAATTATTTTCGTATTGGAGGAATAGCTGCCGATCTACCTCATGGCTGGATAGATAAGTGTTTGGATTTTTGCGATTATTTTTTAAGGGAGGTTGCTGAATATAAAAAGCTTATTACGCGGAACCCTATTTTTTTAGAACGAGTTGAAGGGGTAGGCATTGTTAGTGAAGAGGAAGCAATAAATTGGGGTTTATCAGGACCAATGTTACGAGCTTCCGGAATACAATGGGATCTTCGTAAGATTGATCATTATGAGTGTTATGACGAATTTGACTGGGAAGTCCAATGGCAAAAAGAAGGGGATTCATTAGCTCGTTATTTAGTACGAATCAGTGAAATGACAGAGTCTATAAAAATAATTCAACAGGCTCTGGAAGGAATTCCAGGAGGGCCCTATGAGAATTTAGAAACCCGGCGCTTTGCTGGAGTAAGAAATAGCGAATGGAATGATTTTGAATACCGATTCATTAGTAAAAAACCTTCTCCTACTTTTGAATTGTCGAAGCAAGAACTTTATGTAAGAGTCGAAGCTCCAAAAGGAGAATTGGGGATTTTTATGATAGGAGATCAGAATGTTTTTCCTTGGAGATGGAAAATTCGACCGCCGGGTTTTGTCAATTTGCAAATTCTTCCTCAATTAGTTAAAAGAATGAAATTGGCTGATATTATGACGATACTAGGTAGCATAGATATCATTATGGGAGAGGTTGATCGTTGAAATGATAATTAATACAACAACAACAGAAGTAGAAGCTATCAATTCTTTTTCTAGGTTGGAATTCTTAAAAGAAATCTATGACATCATATGGATGTTTATCCCTATTTTAACTACTGTATTAGGAATTACAATAGGCGTACTCATAATTGTTTGGTTAGAAAGAGAAATATCCGCCGGGATACAACAACGTATTGGCCCTGAATATGCCGGCCCATTGGGGGTTCTTCAAGCTCTAGCAGATGGGACAAAATTGCTTTTCAAAGAGAATCTTCTTCCATCTCGAGGAAATATTAGTTTATTTAGTATTGGCCCCTCCCTAGCTGTCATATCTATTTTGTTAAGTTATTCAGTAATTCCTGTTGGCTATCATCTTGTTCTAGCCGATCTCAGTATAGGCGTTTTTTTATGGATTGCTATTTCAAGTATTGCTCCCATTGGACTTCTTATGTCAGGATATGGATCAAATAATAAATATTCCTTTTTAGGTGGTCTACGAGCTGCTGCTCAATCAATTAGTTATGAAATACCATTAACTCTATGTGTGTTATCAATATCTCTACGTGTGATTCGTTAAAACAGAAACTTTCTTTTATTTCATTTTTCGTTTCTAGTAAAAAAGTTAAATGAATTGAATCCATTTTTATTTTTTTATTCATCAGTTAAATTGATGAACTAAACCAGATAGTTATATGAGTGAGAGAAAACAGCTTAAAAATTTGCAGTAAAAAATGGAGTCTCATTGCCTATGTACAAGAGTTAAATGAAAAGGAAACAACAGTCTATACTGTTTAACCCCAAGCTTTTGATTGATTAGTCATCATGGCTTGAAGCGGGTTTAAAATAAAAGAACCAACTCAAGAAAATTTTTATTATCTATTCCCATAGTTGTATTACTATAAGAATAATAAGGGATTGGGCAAAAAAGAGTGGATGATTAGGAACACCAAGATACAAAAAGGATTAGTAATGTAAATAATGAAAATTATCCAACCGGATATTTCGACATCAAGAAAATCCAATGGGGGCTTTAAGTTAGTAGAAACGACCAAGTAGTACTCCCCATGATTTCGATCCAGAGTATGCTCCTATCCCCGATTAAGTAAATAACTATCAAGAACGAAGTAATCCTTTACCCTTTTTTACATCTCCCCTTTTATGAGAAAGGAGAATAGGAACAAAAAAATGGAAAGAATAGAAAACAAAAACAGCTTTTTTCTTTCTTTCCTATCATAAAACTTTAAAGAATTAGAATTCGTATCCTGATTCATGAACTAATGTCTAATTTTTGTAATCAAAAATAATAGGTTGAAATCTCTATTAATCTATTAATAAAAATTGCTACAAAAAATATTTTATTCAAGGATTAAGTTATTACTCAACTAAAGAACAATTGAAGTGTTAAAAAAAGAGGAGATCAATTCCGAAGCACGGTTTATTAGAACTATATTCTATAGCAGACAGAATTCCATTGGTCTAATTTGGGACCTTACAATAGATTTTTAGTTTCTCTATCGTACAAACATATTAAGATTAAAGAATATCGAACAAATCTTTAGATTTATCTGTGACCCTTGAGGAGCCGTATGAGATGAAAATCTCATGTACGGTTCTGTAATAGAGATGGTAGCAGTGATGTTATCATCGACTAGGATTATCTAACAGTTCAAGTAC